GACTCTATATATTAACGATCGGGAATCGTCGAGGTATTTGTTCAAATAGGTATAATCCATGTAATCGAAGAAACTATCAAAATGAAACGGTTGACGATAATAAGTATACGAAAGAGAAAGAACCCTATTTTTGTAGTTCCTATGATGCACTTGGAGCTTATCGGCAGAAACGAATCAATTTAGATAGTCCTTTGTGGCTCCGGTGGCGACTCGATCAACGTGTCATTGCCTCAAGAGAAGTTCCCATCGAAGTTCAATATGAATCTTTGGGTACCTATCATGAGATTTATGGGCACTATCTAATAGTAAGAAGTGTAAAACTAATAGTAAGAAGTGTAAAAAAAGAAATCCTTTGTATATACATTCGAACAACTGTCGGTCATATTTCTTTTTATCGAGAAATAGAAGAAGCCATACAAGGGTTTTGTCGGGCCTACTCATACGATACCTAAGCTAAGTAATTATGTGATACCGTGGGAATTCGGTTCTCTACGGCTCAACCGGTATCATAATTCCTGAATTTCTACGTGAATCAAGATCGAGGAAAGGAAGTCTTCAAATCACTGACTCAAACCCATTGTCGAATCCTACTCAGCGGAATATGGAGGTACTTATGGCAGAACGGGCCGATCTGGTTTTTCACAATAAAGTGATAGATGCAACTGCCATGAAACGACTTATTAGCAGATTAATAGATCACTTCGGAATGGCATATACATCGCACATCCTGGATCAAGTAAAGACTCTGGGTTTCCAGCAAGCCACTGCTACATCCATTTCATTAGGAATTGATGATCTTTTAACAATACCTTCTAAGGGATGGCTAGTCCAAGATGCTGAACAACAAAGTTTGATTTTAGAAAAGCACCATCATTGTGGGAATGTACACGCGGTAGAAAAATTGCGTCAATCCATTGAGATATGGTATGCTACAAGTGAATATTTGAGACAAGAAATGCATCCTAATTTTAGGATGACTGATCCTTCTAATCCAGTCCATATAATGTCCTTTTCGGGAGCTAGAGGAAATGCATCTCAGGTACACCAATTAGTAGGTATGAGAGGATTAATGTCGGACCCCCAAGGACAAATGATTGATTTACCCATTCAAAGCAATTTACGCGAAGGACTCTCTTTAACGGAATATATAATTTCCTGCTACGGAGCCCGCAAAGGAGTTGTGGATACTGCTGTACGAACATCAGATGCTGGATACCTCACGCGTAGACTTGTTGAAGTAGTTCAACACATTGTTGTGCGTAGAACAGATTGTGGCACTATCCGAGGTATTTCCGTGAGTCCTCGAAATGGGATGACGGAAAAAATTTGGATCCAAACACTAATTGGTCGTGTATTAGCAGACGATATATATATGGGTCTACGATGCATTGCCACTCGAAATCAAGATATTGGTATTGGACTTGTCAATCGATTCATAACCTTTCGAGCACAATCAATATATATTCGAACCCCCTTTATTTGCAGGAGTACATCTTGGATCTGTAGATTATGTTATGGTCGGAGTCCCACTCATGGCGACCTGGTCGAATTGGGAGAAGCAGTAGGTATTATTGCAGGTCAATCAATTGGGGAACCAGGGACTCAACTAACATTAAGAACTTTTCATACCGGTGGAGTATTTACAGGTGGTACTGCAGAACATGTACGAGCTCCTTCTAATGGAAAAATAAAATTCAATGAGGATTTGGTTCATCCCACACGTACACGTCATGGACATCCTGCTTTTCTATGTTATATAGACCTGTATGTAACTATTGAGAGTCAGGATATTCTACATAATGTGAATATTCCACAAAAAAGTTTTCTTTTAGTTCAAAACGATCAATATGTAGAATCAGAACAAGTGATTGCTGAGATTCGCGCTGGAACATCCACTTTCAATTTTAAAGAGAGGGTTCGAAAACATATTTATTCTGACTCAGAGGGAGAAATGCACTGGAGTACCGATGTGTACCATGCGCCTGAATATAGATATGGTAATGTTCATCTCTTACCAAAAACAAGTCATTTATGGATATTATCAGGAGGTCCGTGCAGATCCAGTATAGTCACTTTTTCGCTCCACAAGGATCAAGATCAAATGAATGTTCATTCTCTTTCTGTCGAACGGAGATCTATTTCTGACCTCTCAGTGACTAATGATCGAGTGAGACACAAATTGTTTAGTTCGGATCCTTCCAGTAAAAAAGGGCAGGGGATTCTTGATTATTCAGGACCTGATCGAATCATATCTAATGGTCATTGGAATTTCCTATATCCTGCCATTCTCCACGAGAATTCTGATTTATTGGCGAAAAGGCGAAGAAATAGATTCATCATCCCATTCCAATATGATCAAGAACGGGAGAAAGAACTAATGCTCCGTTCTGGTATCTCGATTGAAATACCCATAAATGGGATTTTACGTAGAAATAGTATTCTTGCTTATTTCGACGATCCCCGATACAGAAGAAGTAGTTCAGGAATTACTAAATATGGG